AATCCATTTTTTTCTATTTATTCCAAGGCAAAAATTCAACAATCACCCAGCCAAAATCATGGAACTATTCGTATATTGTTGAATAGAAATAAGGAATGCCGATCTTTGATAATTTTAGCATCATCTAATTGTTTTCAAATGGGGCCACTCAACGATGTAAAATATCACAATTGGATAAAAAAGGGAATTTCTAAAATTAAAGAAGAAGATGCTAGAATTCCAATTAAGAATTCGTTAGGTCCTTTAGGAACAGCCTCTCAAGTTGTAAATTTTGATTCATTTTACTACCATTTACTAACTCATAATAATATCTCGACAACTCAAAATTTGCAATTTGACAAATTAAAGGAAACTTTTCAAGTAATAAAATATTATTTCATGGACGAAAACGCTAGAATTTATAAGCCCGATCTATGCAGTAACATAGTTTTAAATCCATTCCATTTGAATTGGCATTTTCTCCATCATAGTTATTGCGAAAAAACCTCTACAATAGTTAGTCTTGGGCAATTTATTTGTGAAAACGTATGTATAGCTCAAACGAAAAATGGACCACACCTAAAACCGGGCCAAGTTCTAACTGTTCAAATTGACTCTGTAGTAATAAGATCGGCTAACCCTTATTTGGCGACTCCAGGAGCAACTGTTCACGGCCATTATGGAGAAATCCTTTATGAAGGAGATATATTAGTTACCTTTATATATCAAAAATCAAGATCGGGTGATATAACACAAGGTCTTCCAAAAGTAGAACAGGTATTAGAAGTTCGTTCGATTGATTCAATATCGATGAACCTAGAAAAGAGAGTTGACGCTTGGAACGGGCTTATAACAAGAATTCTAGGCATTCCTTGGGGATTTTTGATTGGTACTGAGCTAACTATAGTGCAAAGTCGTATTTCTTTGGTTAATAAAATCCAAAAGGTTTATCGATCCCAGGGAGTCCACATCCATAATAGACATATAGAAATTATTGTGCGTCAAATAACATCAAAAGTATTGATTTCAGAAGAAGGAATGTCGAATGTTTTTTCACCCGGCGAACTAATTGGATTGTTGCGGGCTGAACGAACGGGACGTGCCTTGGAAGAAGCGATTTGTTACCGAGTTTCATTATTGGGAATAACAAAAACATCTCTTAATACTCAAAGTTTCATATCCGAAGCGAGTTTTCAAGAAACTGCCAGGGTTTTAGCAAAATCCGCTCTAAGAGGTCGTATCGATTGGTTGAAAGGTCTGAAAGAGAACGTTGTTTTAGGGGGAATTATACCCGTTGGTACCGGATTCAAAAGAATAATGTACCGTTCAAGGCTAAGGCAACATAACAAGATTACCCCTGAAACAAAAAAAAATCATTTATTCGAGCGGGGAGTGAGAGATATTTTGTTCCACCACAGAGAATTATTTGATTTTTCCATTTCAAAGAATTTATGCAATACATCCGCGAAATCTAGTATTTAATAATTCCCAAGAGTGGATTCAACCTTTGTACAATGAAAAATAAACGCGGTCGTTTGACTTGGTAATAAAAAGAGAATAAAGAAACTAATAAATAGAAAAAAAGGAATGGCCAAATAATATAGCAAAGGCCAACCTTCGGTAGAAGATAAGGTTCCATCGGAACAATTCTTTATTTCTATTTCAGTCTACCCGGTCTCTTTTTTTTTATTTTTTTTTTTCAAAAAAGTATGGGGATAAATGACAAAAAGATATTGGAACATAACTTTTGAAGAGATGATGGAAGCGGGGGTTCATTTTGGCCACGGTACTAGGAAATGGAATCCTAGAATGGCGCCTTATATATCCGCAAAGCGTAAGGGGATTCATATTATAAATCTTACTAGAACTGCTCGTTTTTTATCAGAAGCTTGTGATTTAGTTTTTGATGCAGCAAGTAGGGGGAAAGAATTTTTAATTGTTGGTACCAAAAAAAAAGCAGCGGATTCAGTAGCGAGGGCTGCAATAAGAGCTCGGTGTCATTATGTTAATAAAAAATGGCTAGGCGGCATGTTAACGAATTGGTATACTACAGAAACGAGACTTCATACGTTCAGGGACTTGAGAACAGAACAAAAGATGGGTAGATTCAACTGTCTGCCAAAAAGAGATGCTGCTATATTGAAGAGACAATTATCACACTTGGAAACCTATTTGGGCGGCATTAAATATATGACAGGGTTACCCGATATTGTAATAATTGTTGACCAGCAAGAAGAATATACGGCTCTTCAAGAATGTATCACTTTAGGAATTCCAACGATTTGTTTAATCGATACAAATTGTGACCCCGATCTCCCAGATATTGCGATTCCGGCTAATGATGATGCTATAGCTTCAATCTTATTAATTCTAAACAAATTAGTATTTGCAATTTGTGAAGGTCGTTCTAGCTATATACGAAATTTTTGATTAATAATAAGAATAAGATAAATAAATTATTTGATTGGCTTGGGGAAATTCATAGATTTATGGAATAGGTTATTATACTATTACTAAATCTACTAAAATCATGCAAAAAAGAAAAAGATAAAAAAAAAAAAAACAACCGGAAATATTATGTGATTAGTCGGTATTCAAAATAGAAAATGAAAATAGCCGAGTCAAAAAGGAGATGGTTTAATCAAAATAATTACCTTTCAAGTTCCATTATTTCTTTTAGAGTAGAAGGCAGGGCAAATATGAATGTTCAATTGTGTTCCATCAACACATTAAAAAGATTATATGATATATCTGCTGTGGAGGTAGGTCAACATTTCTATTGGCAAATAGGGGGTTTCCAAGTACATGCCCAAGTACTTATTACTTCTTGGGTTGTAATTGCTATCTTATTAGTTTCAGCCGTTTTAGTTGTTCGAAATCTCCAAACCATTCCTACTTTCGGTCAGAATTTCTTTGAATATGTCCTTGAATTCATTCGAGACGTGAGCAAAACTCAGATTGGAGAAGAATATAGTCCATGGGTTCCATTTATTGGAACTATGTTTCTATTTATTTTTGTTTCGAATTGGTCAGGGGCTCTTTTACCTTGGAAAATCATACAGTTACCTCGTGGAGAGTTAGCTGCACCCACAAATGATATAAATACTACTGTTGCATTAGCCTTACTTACGTCCGTAGCATATTTCTATGCGGGTATTTCAAAAAAGGGATTAGCTTATTTTGGTAAATACATCCAACCAACTCCAATCCTTTTACCGATTAACATCTTAGAAGATTTCACAAAACCCTTATCACTTAGTTTTCGACTTTTCGGAAATATATTAGCTGATGAATTAGTAGTTGTTGTTCTGGTTTCTTTAGTACCTTTAATAGTTCCTATACCTGTCATGTTCCTCGGATTATTTACAAGCGGTATTCAAGCTCTTATTTTTGCTACTTTAGCTGCGGCTTATATAGGTGAGTCCATGGAAGGCCATCATTGACTAGTTTTCGAACTCGTCTTTTTTTTATCCCGCCAAAATAGAAAGAAATTATTAATAATAAAGAGGACCACCCCCCCTACTCCTACTCTATTTTTTTGGGGGGGGGTCTAACTGAGTTATATATAATCGAATCGCTATAAGACAAATCTTTCTTTTTTTGAGTTTTTAAAGAATGACTCTCTAATCTGATTAACTCTAAGACACGACTAATTGGTTTACGGTATGTAAGAAAGACATGTATATGTGATATTAGATACTAACTAAATTCTTAATTACTTCGACTAGATAAGGATAAATATTAAGTAATGGAATAATTAAGTCATAATTTGATGGTTAATTATATCATTAACTATTTCGTTTTTTTTTTGGAGGACGAGGAACTTAAACTTATTATGAATCCACTGATTTCTGCCGCTTCCGTTATTGCTGCTGGGTTGGCTGTCGGGCTTGCTTCTATTGGACCTGGGGTTGGTCAAGGCACTGCTGCAGGACAAGCTGTAGAAGGGATTGCGCGACAACCAGAGGCAGAGGGAAAAATACGGGGTACTTTATTGCTTAGTCTGGCTTTTATGGAAGCTTTAACAATTTATGGGCTGGTTGTAGCATTAGCGCTTTTATTTGCTAATCCTTTTGTTTAACTTTTTTTGTTTAAAATAAAAATCCGAAGAAAAAATCGAAAAATAAAAATACATGGTTTTTTCCGTGGACTTGTCATGCTACTCGTGCTTTTTCGAATCATATTAAGATTTCACCCCGACATTTATTTGTTCGAACAGGAACACAAGGGAAGAACTGATTTAAGGTTGAGGAATTAACATACTAATTCGCCTTACTTCTTAGCCCTTTTAGTTTAGTCCAACGAAAACCCCCTTTTTATTTACAAAGTTTTTCTAATTTTAGAAAATGTTTAAAACGACTAGAGATTTTGCAACTGGGACAAGAACCGGTATTTAATTAGATTAATTAGAATAGGTACTATTCTTATGGGGCATTTTCCAATTAACCGACCAATTCAAATAAAAAATATATTTTTTTATAACATTCTTAATTATTATATCTTATTATTATAGTAATATTATTACTAATAATTAATATGAATTAATAGTAAGGAATGGGAATTTTATTTTATATGATATTTTATATGATATTGATATCAATATCATATAAAATAACTAAGAAAAGGATAGGAATCGTAGAAAGATAATTAGTCTATACATAAGAGGAGATGAGATCATATGAAAAATATAACCGATTCTTTCCCTTGCTTGGCTTACTGGTCACCTGCTGGAAGTTTCGGGTTTAATACCGATATTTTAGCAACAAATCCAATAAATCTAAGTGTAGTGCTCGGTGTATTAGTTTTTTTTGGAAAGGGAGTGTGTGCGAGTTGTTTATTTCAAAGAATAGATTGGATCCAACCAATTGTACCTTTTCGTTATAACTAGGAAAATTGCATGATCCCGCGAATTACTTCTGAATAAATTCAAAAAAAAATGGAACAACCATAGCATTTCGTGATTCATCGGTAAATCCCCTTTGATTCTCTATCAACCAAGAATTTTGGACCATTACCATGGT